ATTCGATTTGTACTGTATCTTAGATGAATCTCGGCTCTTGCCCCGCTCTTCAACTCTTTTAGATTATACTTTTGAGTCTTTTAACCAACTATTTGAACCGTTCGTTCAAATATGTATGAAATATTACCATTCGTTTTGAAGGGGAGGAAACACAGTATGAACAAATAAAAACTAGGAGGAAACAAAAAAAAATGCTTTTCTATTCCATATTTTATATAAATATACTCTTTACTCATCGATAAATATACAAAGTGGAAAGGGTATATCTCCATACATCTAGATGTATAGGTATTTCTCATGATCTATACAATTAATGAATATATATGTAGACTTATATCAATTCATTTGTAGAAGACATACTAAGCATGTGCCAGGAACCAGATTTGAACTGGTGACACGAGGATTTTCAGTCCTCTGCTCTACCAACTGAGCTATCCCGGCCATTTCCAGCGCATCATTTTTTTCTATTTTAATAGATGGCTTGGGTCTATGTCAATTTTTTTTTGTTAATAGGAAAAAGGTATTCTAAAGTCCCCTGGAATTTCTTGGCTCTTCAATTCAAAAAGAAGATTTTTTTGTAAGTTTCAGTACAGTAGACAAATAATATGTATTGTTATGTTAATCATTTCAAATTTGAAATGGGGATTCCTTGCTCAAGGATGTTGAGTTGTACGTGTATCATATATATTCACAAGTATTGTGATAAGAAAAAAATTTCTGCCCAGATCCGTTTGGGAAAGAGTAGAATCAATGATAAACATAATGAATTGTGAATTACTAACCAAAGGATAGGATAAATAATTAGAAAGGCAAATAAAACGTGCCTTTTTCTATTTTTGGGGATAGAGGGACTTGAACCCTCACGATTTTTAAAGTCGACGGATTTTCCTCTTACTATAAATTTCATTTTTGTCCGTATTGACATGTAGAATGGGACTCTATCTTTATTCTATTCTCGTCTGATTAATCAGTTCTTCAACAGATCTATCAGATTATGATGGAGTGAATGATATTGAATCAATGAATATTTGATTCTTTTTTCAACTTGAAGTTGGAATTGATTTACAACAATTCGTTCATTTTGACTATATCATTAAAAAAAATTCGAGTCATCATTAATCATTTGAAATACTATATTATTACGTATACGTATGTATATAGGTTTATCTTTCATCCTTTCTAGAGTTTCGCTGGAAGGATTGGATTCCTTTACCTTTACTAACGCAACGCAGTCAACTCCATTTGTTGGAACAGCTTCCATTGAGTCTCTGCACCTATCCTTTTTGTTTTTCTCGTTCTTGCTTTCGAAACCATTATTTGTTTTCGGAAAACCGGATTTGGCTCAGGATTGCCCATTTTTCATTCCAGGGTTTCTCTGAATTTGAAAGTTATCACTTGGTAAGGTTTCCATACCAAGGCTCAATCCAATTAAGTCCGTAGCGTCTACCAATTTCGCCATACCCCCATTAGTATCTTATTATTCTATTAATTAGGATCTTATTACTCTATTAATAGTAATATCTCATTAAAATGAAAATGTCCTTGTCTTTTTTCTTTCATTTGTATTATGCTGGAACCATTGAATTGATTAGATACCAATTCCTATATCGAAAATTTAGGATATTTTATTTCTTATCTAGCTTATTTGATCTCTATCAGAGACCCATATTTGGTCGAATTCAAAATGATTCTATCATTTCTGTATCTGCAATTCAATATAGATAGATAGATACACATATCTATTTTTCTCTCGTTCTATTATTTTTCTCGTAAAATTTTGAATACTTGAATGGTCGATTCTTTTTTTTTTTTTTTCGTCTTATCTTCCACCTTTCAGAATGAAAAGAGCGAAATGCTTCATTATGGTCTGAATTGGATTGTACCTTTCTCTTTCATTTTGATTTATTTTTTATTCTCCTTAAGGGGGATCTCCTATAACAGAACTCAAAAAAAACTTTTCCTTTAAATTTTTTTTTATGATTATTCTAGGATTATTATATATCATTTTACATATATTACATTCTAAATATATTAATTCTTTATATTTTCTATAGAAAATATCTATTAGAAAAATGATTTCATTTAATATAGAATTATTATTAATAGAATAGACATTAACTAATCATTCCATAATTGTAAATAATCTTTTTTGAATAAAAAAAAAGGGTGGGAAATTTCGAATTCATTTTTGATTAGTTTATTAAATAGTTCAAATTAGATAGTTCTTAGTATTGAAAATTATTTCATTTCGAATTAGAAATAGAATTCATTCTAAATATAAATATAATAATTTTAACAAAATCTATATAGACAGTCATATTAATGGATATAATTAGAATTTTTAGTCAATTCTATTATATTATTAGATATTTATTAGATATTTATTAGATATTAGAAGATATTAGATTCTATTTAGAATTCTAAATAAAAAAAATTGAAATGGATAAAGAATTTGAAAAAAAAAAAGAGAATTTGAATATTTTTAATATATAATTGATAA